ATTATACAATGAGGGAGATAGAAAAAGAGGGAGATAGAAAAAGAGAGAGATGGTAGAAAAGGGGGAGAGATGGGGGAAGAAGATAGGAAGGGGAATAAGGGGGCTCTTTAGGCAGGAGACGGGGGAATTCCTTAAGTTAAGAAAGAAAAAAGAATAAGAACACGGATACATAACATAAAAAAAAGAATAAATAAGACGATATTCGCCCTCCCCCTACATATTTAATTTCTTCTCCTATACAAAAACCAGCAAGACCTACTCCATTGGTAATTCCATCAATGACACCCTTATCGAAAAACTGCGTTAGTTCAGTTAATCCTCTTATACCCAGGGTAAAGACCCTAGTATAGAAAATATCTATATAACCACGATTATATGACCAACTGTATATCTTTTTTTTTACTTGATCCGAAAAAAACTTTTTCGGACCCTCTTTTACAAGAGAATTTATTAAATCCAAATTCTGAAAAAAGGAATAAGCGGATCCATAGAAGATATATGCTATGGATAGACCAAACATAGCTAGACTTACAGAAGAAATTGCATTAGTGATAAATTCATATGAATTTATGGAAGAATTAGAACTTTCCTGGAAAAAGTTTATTGAGGGAGTTAACCACTTTGATAATATGGTTAACTCCGCTATTCCATTATCCATTACTCCATTATCAAAATGGATTCCTATGGATCCAATGAACAAAGTAAAAAGCAGTAATATAAAAAGAGGGAATAGCATAGTATTTCCCGTTTCATGAGGATAGACAAAAGTGTTTTTAGCCCCAAAGGAAGTACTAAAGGACCCTATCCTATTTCTTGTATTACCATGAATTTTGGATCTATTTTGTGAAAAAAAAGAAACTCCACTCTTCGTTGTTGATAAAATGAAATCTCTATTCACTCCTTTGGGTATCCTTTTTCCCCATAAGGATATTGAATACAACGAACCCTCTTTAGTGCTACTGTAATTTTGAAAATGAACACGCAGGTACCCATCAAAAGTAAGTAAATATATCCGAAACATATAAAACGCAGTTAATCCTGCAGTAAAAGAGGCTATTATTCCAAAAAAGGGTGAATACAACCAACTATTACTAAGGATTTCATCTTTGGACCAGAAGCAAGCAAGAGGTGGAATACCACAAAGAGAAAGCGTACCCCATAAAAAAGTAGTTCTTGTAATTGGAACGTATTTTCTTAAACCACCCATAAGAACCATATTCTGACTTTTATCTGGTGAATATCCAACAAGAGGTTCCATTGAATGAATAATGGATCCGGATCCCAAGAACAATAAAGCTTTCGAATAAGCATGAGTGATCAAATGGAATAAAGCAGCTTGATAAGAACCTATACCTAGAGCTAACATCATATAACCCAATTGAGACATTGTAGAATAGGCTAAGCTTCTTTTAATATCTCTCTGAGCAAGAGCTAAAGTAGCTCCTAAGAAGAGTGTTATTGTACCTACTAAAGAAATGAAACTCATTATTAAAGGTAGGGATATGAAAAGAGGAAGAAGTCGAGCTAGAAGAAAAATCCCCGCAGCAACCATAGTTGCTGCGTGTATAAGAGCCGAAATGGGAGTGGGTCCTTCCATAGCATCGGGTAACCATACGTGAAGAGGGAATTGTGCAGATTTCGCAACTGCACCAAGGAATAATAAAAAAGCACACAAAGTAGTAAGTAAGGAATTAATCCCATTATTAGGAATCCAGTTATTAGCTATTTTGAACAAATCCCTAAACTCTAAACTACCTGTTATCCAAAAAAAACCTAAAATTCCTAATAACAGACCAAAATCCCCTACACGATTAGTTACAAAAGCTTTTTGACAAGCACTCGCTGCAATTGGCCGTGTAAACCAAAAGCCTATCAATAAATAGGAACACATTCCCACAAGTTCCCAAAAAAAATAAATTTGTATCAAATTGGAACTAGTAACCAATCCCAACATGGAAGTATTGAAAAAACTTATATAAACAAAAAATCTCAAATATCCTTCATCGTGAGACATATAATCGTCACTATAAATAAGAACGAGGATTCCTACAGTAGTAATTAGTATTAACATAATAGAAGTAAGCGGGTCGATCAAGTATCCAAATTCTAAGGAAAAATCATTATTGACGGTCCAAGACCATAGATATTGATAGATAGAACTTCCATTTATTTGTTGAATAGATAGGTGAACTGAGAATACCATAGCTATACTTAAGAGTAAAACACAAGGAAAAGCCCATATGCGACGAAGATTTTTTGTTGCTGTCGGAATAAGAATAAGTCCAAACCCCATTGACATAATAACTGGAAGTGGGAGAAGAGGGATTACCCATGCATATTGATATGTATGTTCCATAAGAAAAGAAATTGCAATTTTTACTTGAAATTTTTCTATAAAATAAAATTGTTTCCGATTCACCAAACCAATTCTTATCTCTTTCTGAAGGAATTCCAAAAAATAAGAATAAGACAAAATACTGGAATTCTTCATTTTTCCAAATTTCTCTCATTGAAATAATCAAAAATGAAGAATGGGTTTACTTGGTTAAATTCAAAAAGTTAATTAAATAACTTTGTTACCTAGTTATTACCTAAAGAAGGATATTTGTTAAAATACAAAAAAGGATTGAATCATTTTACTTTCTATTCATTTTTGTATTTCTTTCTATTAAAATGAAGATGAAGCAGCTCTCATGTTTCGTAACTGATTGATTGAATTCCAATGAAAACCTATGTTTATAGGAAATTATCGAATATTCCTTACTTCATATAGAACTGAAATCCTAATGACTAGAATTACCTAAGTTTTAGAATGTCTTATTTAAGAGACTAAGTATTTTTTTTGTTTTGATTGGAATTCCATTATGGAATACCATTCTGAACTTAATTAACTATTTGAATTTTCCCTTCCTTTTATCCCCCCATCTTATATGGGGGATAGGCCGTAGATCTATATATGGAGTATACTTAATATATAAATTGATTTAATTTAAATAGAAAACCTTTGTATATATTCTATATTATTAAAACAAAGTATAAAATATATATGAAAAATATGCTAAAAAATTCTTGTCTTATCCGCATTAGAGAAAATCAAGTAAAAAAGAATTCAGAATTTCAGTTCAGTATCTAAGTATAAATACTAAGAAAAAGTATAAATACAAGTATAAATACTAAGAAAAAGTATAAATACTAAGAAAAAACAGAAAGAAGGATTGATTTGCGGCAATAGATGTCTTTCACATACAACTAGAAAAAAAGTAATCTCCTTTTTGAATGGCAGTTCCAAAAAAACGTACTTCGATGTCAAAAAAGCGTATTCGTAAAAATCTTTGGAAGAAAAAGACTTATTTTTCCATAGTACAATCTTATTCTTTAGCAAAATCAAGATCATTTTCCAGCGGTAGCGAGCATCCAAAACCAAAGGGTTTTTCTGGGCAACAAACAAACAAATAATCTGGTTTTGGAATAATCTGAATTGACCTATCCCAAAGAAATTCCAATTATTTAAAATGAATAATTCGGATTAATTAATGAATGTACTTTTATGTGTCGAATTCCTCGGTACAATATTCTTAGAACTAACCCCTCTGATATATAGAACAAAAGTTTTTGGTATACTGTGTCCTAAGTATTCTTTTCCTATCAACGAACTTTTCATAATAGAATCCTCATATTTTATTATGAGGATTCTATTATGAAAAGTAGAGTATTCTTGCAATAGGACTTACAACTTCTACCTATCTTATCAAAAATCCACAAAAAAATAGGTTTAGGCTTGGTAAATCATATTAATAAGAGCATAAAGGCTTTCATTCTAGAAATTTTGCTAAAATCCAAAATTCTTTGTATTTAATGATGAAATTATAGAAATTCTAATGGATAGATTGAAAGATTTTTTTTTATTTCAATGAGAAACTAATTAGAAAAAAATGAGTTCTATATTGCAACTGAGAAAAAACAGTTCCAACTCTTTCAAGCTTTGTTTCTATTGGGCAAAGCAAGAGTTTATTGTTAAAAAAATCCCCAATGATACTACCAAACGAAGTCCATTTTAATGAAGATTCTAATGTTCCTAAATTCTATGGACTCTCCCAATCTCGACGATTTGCGAGAAAATAACTATTATTCTTTTAACTTCCCTATTATTTAAAGTTAGCCGCCATGGTGAAATTGGTAGACACGCTGCTCTTAGGAAGCAGTGCTCAAGCATCTCGGTTCGAGTCCGAGTGGCGGCATTCTCGAAAAAGAATACAATAGATTAGAAAATGGATTCAATTCGAAATTTCCAATTTTGTAATGGGACCTTCTCCTTATGCTATTTGCAACTTTAGAACATATACTAACTCATATCTCTTTCTCAACCATTTCAATTGTGATTACAATTCATTTGATAACCTTATTAGTTCGTGAACTTGGGGGATTACGTGATTCGTCAGAAAAAGGAATGATAGCTACTTTTTTCTCTATAACAGGATTCTTAGTTTCTCGTTGGGCTTCTTCGGGACATTTTCCATTAAGTAATTTATATGAGTCATTGATCTTCCTTTCATGGGCTCTGTATATTCTTCATACGATTCCTAAGATACAGAACTCTAAAAATGATTTAAGCACAATAACTACGCCAAGTACTATTTTAACGCAAGGCTTTGCCACGTCGGGTCTTTTAACTGAAATGCATCAATCCACAATACTAGTACCTGCTCTACAATCTCAGTGGTTAATGATGCATGTCAGTATGATGTTACTAAGCTATGCAACTCTTTTGTGCGGATCCTTATTATCCGCCGCTCTTCTAATCATTAAATTTCGAAAGAATTTCAATTTCTTTTTAGAAAAGAAAAAAAATGTTTTAAATAAAACATTTTTCTTTAGTGAGTTTAGTGAGATTGAATATTTCTATGTAAAAAGAAGTGCTTTAAAAAACACCTCTTTTCCTTCATTTCCAAATTATTACAAATATCAATTAATTGAGCGTTTGGATTCTTGGAGTTATCGTGTCATTAGCCTAGGGTTTACCCTTTTAACCATAGGTATTCTTTGTGGAGCAGTATGGGCTAATGAGGCGTGGGGATCCTATTGGAATTGGGATCCTAAGGAAACTTGGGCATTTATTACTTGGACCATATTCGCAATTTATTTACATAGTAGAACAAATCCAAATTGGAAGGGTACGAATTCCGCACTTGTAGCTTCGATAGGATTTCTTATAATTTGGATCTGCTATTTTGGTATCAATCTATTAGGAATAGGTTTACATAGTTATGGTGCATTTACATTACCATCTAAATGATTACATAACATAAAACCTTCGTGAAATGAAAGTTTTTCCATTTTTGTTTGATTTGAGAACCCTTGAACGCCTTCTCAAAGGGTTCTCAAAAATTCGAGATAGATCTAATTAGACTTTTTTACTTTTTTCTGAATTATTTGGTTTTTCCACTATGGAATATAGAGCGGACTAGTAAAAAAAAAATTATTTAGGATAATAATTGGATAAGAGAGCCTCTACCTTGTCAACCGATAGCGAGAGAACAAAATCTGGATAAATACCAATTCCTATTACTGGTAAAAAGATACAGATTAAAAGAAAGAGTTCTCGTGGTCCAGAATCCACCAAATTTGCGTTTGGAACATGAAATAGCTTGTATCCATAGAACATCTGGCGTAACATAGATAATAAAAAAATAGGAGTTAATATCATTCCAATTGCCATTACAAAAGTAATTAGCATTTTTGGTATTAACAGAAATTTTGGACTAGTAATTAGTCCAAAAAATACTACTAATTCTGCAACAAAACCGCTCATTCCTGGTAAGGCAAGAGAAGCCATTGAAAAGCTACTAAACATGGTAAAAATTTTCGGCATTGGGATAGATATCCCCCCCAGTTCTTCGAGATAAACAAGACGCATTCTATCACAAGCCGTTCCCGCCAAGAAAAAAAGTGTAGCACCAATAAATCCATGGGATAGTATTTGTAAAATAGCTCCATTGAGTCCAATGTTGGTTATGGAACCAATTCCTATAATTATGAAACCCATGTGAGATACGGAGGAGTAGGCTATTCTTTTTTTGAAATTTCGTTGACCAAGAGAAGTTGAAGCTGCATAGATTATTTGCATCGCTCCTATTATTACCAACCAGGGGGAAAATAGATAATGAGCATGAGGTAACAATTCCATATTGATCCGAATCAATCCGTATGCTCCCATCTTTAATAGGATTCCCGCTAAAAGCATACATGTACTGTAATGCGCTTCCCCATGGGTATCTGGTAACCACGTATGTAGGGGTATAATCGGCAATTTGACAGCATAAGCAATAAGGAAGCCAAAATAAAATAGTATTTCCAATGTTGCAGGGTATGATCGATTAATTAATCTTTCCAAATCTAATCTTGGTTCGTTGGAACCATATAAGCCCATACCTAGAACTCCGATTAAGAAAAAAATGGAACCGCCTGCAGTATACAAAATAAATTTTGTAGCTGAATACAGACGCCTCTTTCCCCCCCACATGGATAAAAGTAAGTAAACAGGAATTAATTCTAACTCCCACATGATAAAAAAAAGTAAAAGGTCTCGCGAAGAAAATAATCCTATTTGACCACTATACATTGCTAGCATCAGGAAATAGAATAATCGCGAATTCCGGGTAACTGGCCAAGCTGCTAAAGTAGCTAAAGTAGTGATAAATCCTGTCAATAAAATAGATCCTAATGAAAGTCCATCGATTCCCAATCTCCAGTGGAAATCAAAGACATCTATCCATTTAGAATCCTCCTTTAATTGGATTAAGGGATCCTCCAATTGGAAATGATAACAGAATGCATAAGTCATTAGAAGGAATTCTAATAAACAAATAGATATAGTATACCACCTAACGATTTTGTTTCCCCTATGAGGTAAAAAGAAAATTAATGAACCTGCAAATATCGGCAAAACAACAAGTATTGTTAACCAAGGAAAATAACTCATGATAAAGTGATAAAGAGAAGATACGTTTTGACCAGAAAAGCCCGTGCTCGAAATAAGCGAGCACAGGCTTCCTCGGTAAAGAGGAATCAGACGATTCAAGTGGAGTTTTTTGTAACGTATCAATAAGATAGAGCCATGCTGCGGGTTGTTTCAGGCCCTAAATAAACGCGGACACTTAAAAAATCTGTTGGGCAGGCAGATTCACATCTCTTACAACCCACACAATCTTCGGTTCTCGGCGCGGAAGCAATTTGCTTGGCTTTACACCCATCCCAGGGTATCATTTCTAATACATCTGTTGGACAAGCTCGTACACATTGAGTGCATCCTATACATGTATCATAAATTTTTACGGAATGTGACATTGGATCTATAAATTTTCCTTTTCAACATAAAAATTTTCGATCTGGTAAAAATGAAATTAGTACTATATGAGTCATATGTATTGTAGACACCAGACGAAGCAATGGTTTATCCAAACTTCAACAAATAAATAAAAAATAAATAAATAAAATAATGCAATATATTTCTTAATCCGTTTGTGAGAAAGCGTGAAAAGAGCCAAGAGACTTGAATTTTTGGCTTCAACAATCATAATTATACGAATTGTACATACGAATTCGAATTAGCCAATTTATTGGCTATCGTCTTTTCAATATAAATTATTGCAATATTCAAATTGCAATATCAATGAATTGCAAAAATTCAATAAGTAAAAAAGAATACTATGTAATAACCTAATCAAAAAATAGATATTATAAAATAATAAAATAATAAGAAAATAGAAGAAAATAGTATTAGATTTCTATTCATCTTAATATTTGATATTATTATTATATGTGCGCCTTTGTTTAGAGGATTTTATGTCTAATTATTCAAAAAATTAGATTGATTGATACGAGTTGATTTCTTGTTACGATGGATGGAAGAAAGAATGGATAGTCCAATAGCTGCTTCAGCAGCCGCAAGGGCTATAACAAAAATTGCGAAAATGTCTCCTTTTAATTGGCGACTATCAAATAGATCAGAAAATGTTACGAGATTTAGATTAATTGAATTCAGTATAAGTTCAAGACATATTAGAGCTCTAACCATGTTTCGGCTTGTGATCAATCCATAGATACCAATCGAAAATAAATAGACACTAAAAAAAAGTACATGCTCAAACATCATTAACTAACTCCTTATCAATCTCGATTCATTTCAATATGAGGACAAGAATTGAACCGATTCCATTAATTAGAATAGAACAGTTACACAACAAAAGAGAAAAGAAGGTATTTGTTGGCAGTAGATGGGTTTTACTAAATCAAAATTGTGATTCTTTAGTTATTTATTTTAGATTTGAAATTCTAAGAATTTTGACTAATTCTAAGTATTTCTTATTGCCGAGCCATAGTAATTGCACCTATTAAAGAAACTAGAAGAATTATGGAAATGAGTTCAAACGGAAGATAAAAATCAGTTGCTAAATGAATCCCAATTTGTTGAACGTTATTTATGAGACCCTGTTCTACTATTTGGTTTGATCTTGTAGTCCAAAGAATTCCATACCATGACGTATCTGGGATAGTAGTCATTAGTGAAAAAAGAATAGTTATACAAACGAGTGAAGTGAACCCATCTCCAATAGTCCAATAATTCTTATTTTTAGACCATTCTGAGCCATTTACGAACATTACGGCAAATATGATCAAAACATTTATAGCTCCCACATAAATAAGAAGTTGTGCGACAGCTACAAAGTAGGAATTCAATAAAATATAGAATAAGGATATACAAACAAGAACTAATCCCAGCGAAAAGGCAGAATAAATTGGGTTGGTAAGTAATACTACTCCTAGACCTCCTAGTAGAAGAACAAATCCCCCAAATAGCACAAGAATCTCATGTATTGGTCCAGGTAAATCCATTATGGATAAGAAGAAATTAATAGTATAAAATTTTTCATGAACTGACTAAAACTAAAAGATTCAAGGAAGGAAAAAGGGATTAGGATATTTTTTTGTATATAAGTTGTATAGTTAGAAATGACATCACGAAAATCTACTCTCATTTTAAATCAGGAATAATTTGCAATAAGCAGTAGTTATTCGTTTTTCTTTATAGTTAATAAAAAACTATTGGATTTTTCTAACAAAAAAGATAAATCCTAGTAACTAATAATTAGTAACCGTTCTTGAATTCCAAGATTTTTCTTCGTCTATTTTACTTTGAGTCGAATTCCTAATTGTTTGAATTGTGTAATCTCCCATTATGGAGATTGGTAACCGACTCAAAGCAATTTGATTGTAATTCAATTCATGACGATCATAAGTAGAAAGTTCATATTCTTCAGTCATTGATAAACAGCTTGTCGGACAGTACTCAACACAATTACCACAAAATATACAAACTCCGAAATCAATACTATAATTAAGCAATTGTTTCCTTTTAATATCCTTTTCAAATCTCCAATCCACAAGGGGTAGATCTATCGGGCATACGCGAACACATACTTCACAAGCAATACATTTATCAAATTCAAAGTGGATTCGCCCCCGGAAACGCTCCGATGTAATTGATTTTTCATAAGGGTAGTGAATCGTTATAGGTAAACGATTTGTGTGGGATAAGGTAATTATGAAACTTTGACCAATGTACCTTGCAGCGCGTATTGTTTGTTGACCATAACTCATGAACCCAGTTACCATAGGGAACATATTCTAAATATCTATGAAAAAGATATGTTTCTTTCTCTTGTTTGAGAGAACTTTTGTGTTGAAAATATTCTTACTGTTATTGTATTATCTTATTTATAGTGAAACAAGTTGGGAAGAAGTTGTTAATAAGAGATTGCCCAGGGAAATAGGTAAAAGAAATTTCCATCCAAGATTTAATAACTGATCCATTCTCATCCTGGGTAAAGTCCATCTTATTGTGATAGAAATGAAGAGAAATAAATAAGCTTTAGTTAATGTAATAAAGATACCCATTGTCATTTCCAAAATTCCAACCATTTTATTCATTTGGAAAAATTCAAAAAAGGATATATAGGGAATAGAGAAATTCCACCCGCCTAAGTAGAGAACTGTTACAAATAAAGAGGAAACTAATAAATTTAGGTAAGAAACAAGATAAAATAAACCATATTTGATACCGGAATATTCGGTTTGATAACCTGCTACTAATTCTTCCTCTGCTTCTGGTAAATCAAAGGGTAATCTTTCACATTCTGCCAAAGAAGAAATTAGAAAAACCAGAAAACCTATAGGCTGACGCCAAAGATTCCATCCAAAAAAACCATATTTTGACTGTGCTTCAACTATATCAACTGTACTTGAACTGTTAGATAATCATAGTCGATGATAACATCACAGTTCCCACCGCTATTCCAAAACCGTACATGAAACCTTAGCTTCATACGGCTTCTCTATGATCAGAAAAAAGGAAAGGGTTGTTTCGTTTCGGTATTATCCCCCTGGGCATAGATAGAATTAGGTAAGATAAAATCGATTGGAAAGTCCTAAATTAGACCAAAGGAATTCCGTCTGCTAGAATAAGAAAAAGCGCTTCCGAATTGATCTCGTCCTTTATAATATAATGAAAATTTTTCTTTGTTCAGTAATAACTTAATCTTGGAATAAAACACTCGTTATAGCAATTAATAAATGAAAAGAATTAGGCATTAATTCATGAGGAATTCTGTATTAATATGAATAGAGGAAGGAAAAAATAAATAAATATCTTTTTTTTGTATTGCATTCCATATCTTTTGTCCTATTCTTCTTTCCCCGGGGAAGGGTACTTAAAAAGAAAAAAGGAATAAAGGATTAATTCGTTCTTGATAGCCATTTCTTTAACAAGTGAAAGGGAACATACTCTGGATCGGAATCCGAAGAAAGTACTACTTGATCATTTCCACCAATTTCAAGTCCTTATTATGATTCCTTTTATGAGGAAAAATCTCTAATGTCTTAGATTCCCTCATTACTAATCCTTTATGTACTTTAGTGTTCCTAACCCCTCACTAATTTTTGATGGATTCCCCTTATGATTATAAGTTATAGTAATAACTCGGAATATTCTAGTAATGGAATTCCATATCGCGAATCCTTTATTCTTGCCCGCTTCAAGATATGATGACTAATCAAAAAATCTCAACCTTGGGGTAAAGAGTTTACACTACTTATGTTTACTTCAACTTTTTTCTTGTACGTAGGAAATGAGATTTTTTCTTTTTACTACAAATTAATAAGTTGTTTTGTTTCACTCATATAGCTATCTAGTTTAACTTACCAACCCGAGAATAAGAAAAGGAAGATAAATATTCAATGGATTTTGGAGGAAAAAGATCCTATTTTAACGAATCACACGTAGAGATATTGCTAGCACACAAAAAGTTAATGGTATTTCATAACTAATAGATTGAGCAGCAGCTCGTAGACCGCCTGAAAAAGAATATTTATTATTTGAGCTATATCCTGCCATAAGAAGACCAATAGGAGCAATACTTGAAATGGCAATCCATAAAAAAACACCAATACTAAGATCGGCTAAAACAAAACGATATCCCAAAGGGATAACTAAAAAACTTAATAAAATTGATATGACTGCTATAGAAGGTCCAATGCTAAATAAAGGAATATCTCCTCGGGATGGCAGGATATCCTCCTTAAAAAGTAGCTTAGTTCCATCGGCTATAGCTTGAAGCAGTCCCAGGGGGCCAGCATATTCAGGACCAATACGTTGTTGTATCGATGCGGATATTTCTCTTTCTAACCACACAATTACGAGTACTTCTATTGTGATTCCCAGTAGGAGGGTCAAAATGGGTAGAATCCATATCAGTCCATAGACTTCTTTTAATAATTCCGATTTCGAAAAAGAATTGATAGTTTCTATCTCTACCCTATCTATTATCATTTCAACGATCAACTTCCCCCATAATGATATCTATACTACCTAATATCGTCATGATATCAGCCAATTTCATTTTTTTAACTAGTTGAGGAAGAATTTGCAAATTAATAAAACCGGGTGGACGAATTTTCCATCTCCAGGGGAAAAGACTATCATCTCCTACCAGATAAATTCCTAATTCACCTTTTGGAGCTTCCACTCTTACATAAAGCTCTTGCTTTGACAATTCAAAATTGGGCGAAGGTTTTTTACCAAGAAATCGATATTCAAAATCATTCCATTCGGAATTCTTTGTTTTCTTAAAGCGTCGGACTTCTAAATTCTCATAAGGGCCTCCAGGAATTTTCTCTACAGCCTGTTGAATAATTTTGATGGATTCCCTCATTTCACCCATTCGTACTAAATAGCGAGCTAATGAATCCCCTTCTTTTTGCCATTGGACTTTCCAATCGAATTGGTTGTAAGACTCATAAGGATCAACTTTACGAAGATCCCATTGTATTCCAGAAGCTCGTAACATCGGTCCCGATAAGCCCCAATTTACTGCTTCTTCTCCGCTAATAAAACCGACTCCTTCAACTCGTTCTAAAAAAACGGGATTCCGTGTAATAAGTTGTTGATATTCAACAACTCCTCGTAAAAAATAATCACAGAAATCTAAACATTTATCGACCCATCCATAAGGTAGATCGGCGGCTACCCCTCCGATGCGAAAGTAATTATGCATCATTCGCATACCTGTAGCAGCTTCAAATAGATCATATATCAATTCTCTCTCTCTAAAAATATAGAAAAAAGGGGTCTGTGCGCCTAGATCCGCCATAAAAGGTCCAAGCCATAACAAGTGAGAAGCTATACGGCTCAACTCTAACATAATTACCCTAATATAGCTGGCTCTTTGGGGTATTTGAATATTCTCCAAGAATTCTGGTGCATTTACCGTTATTGCTTCTGTAAACATAGTAGCTAAATAATCCCATCGTGTTACATAAGGTAAGTATTGTATAATAGTTCGGTTTTCCGCGATTTTTTCCATTCCTCTGTGTAAATAGCCTAATATGGGTTCACAATCAATAACATCTTCACCATCGAGAGTAACGATCAGTCGAAGAACACCATGCATTGATGGGTGCTGAGGGCCCATATTGACTATCATGAGATCTTTTCTTGTAAGCGGTAGACTCATATCCTTTCTTCCTTAATTCATTATTCCATGAAAATGGATTATTCCATGAATTCCTCAAAACGAGGCTCATCAAAATGAAAAATCTAAGACTACTATAAGACTACTAATAAAATAAGAAAAAAATTCGAACGATTAAATTACTTCTCCCGAATATCCAACTGACTGATTAATTTCTTATAACGTACTCTATTTTTCTTTGCCAAATAAGCCAGCAAACGTTGACGTTTTCCCAAAAGTCTTCGTAGACCTCTTTCCGATGAAAAATCTTTTTTGTGTAATTCCAAATGTGAAGCAAGTCTCCGTATCTTATTGGTGAAACTGAATACTTGAAATTCAACAGAACCCCTGTTTTCTTCTTTTTCTTCTTTAACCATAAATCCCAAAATTTTTCTACCTCCTTTCTTTTTCATGTATTTTTCTGATCAGGAAAAATAAAAAATTATGTCAGTTATTTTGAAGTTATTCTAATCTCGTACACACAAAAATTTGCAATTATTCATCCACTACTGGAATTTGGATTTATTTTATCGATGCAAATTGGATTTGGATAGAAGGGTACATTCTTTTATTTTAGATAGAAGAAACATTTCTTCTATCTAAAATAAAAGAATTTTGCTGATTTATTTATTGCTATATCCAATTTATGGAATTGATACACCATTTAATTGATATCGTTTAGCAAAATGAAACACAGCATATGCATCCATCTTTCGGCTCGAGAATTTCACGGGATAGAGATATGGTATAAGAAATAGGCTATTAAGTAACTCTAAATGAATTGTGGATACATCTGTATCCTTAACATACTGAAACGACTGCCATTATTCGTATCAAACCAATAGCGATTCATACAAGCTAAATCTTCTAATCAATGGTGGGCCAATAATGAATTTTTTTGCATATGTATTAAGACGCTTGGCCTGATTTCGAAATTGTCCAGAGTTTTTTATGTTGTTTTCATTGCAAAATGATGGACCTCCTTCCGTAACTTTCCAATTACGAGTACGAGAATTGAAAGACATGAAAATTCTCAATTCTCTACGGCGTCTAGGAGATAGATAGAATATTTTCAGGAACAAGAAAATCAGAAGAATCTTTCTCTCTATTCACTACCATTCCGCGTCTTCGACTTCTATTAGTTTCTTTTCTTCTTTAATGCAATAGCTATAGTTTGATATAGAATCCATTTCTCAAAGTAATGGAAACCATTCTCGTATAGGAAATGGTTCGAAAATCGCTATTCCATCTTTTAGGTATCGTGAAAAGTGATACCTGTGAAGATCGTGCATTTCAGTCACATTCAGATCCGCTTTTCGAGTCCATGATATAACCAAATTGGATGGATCTTCCACCCGTTTAGCTAAGAAAGAATAGATGCAGAGGTGGATAATAGATCGATATGAAGATCATGAGCTGCCCCATAATGAAACCGCCAGTAGTCGCGAATATCTCCTTCTTCCCTAATCCAAGATTGGAGAAAGAAGATCTAAGAGGGACCTATGGAGAATGTGGTCAGAAATCCATAATAGAGTCCGACCACAACGACCGAATTAATTATCCTCATCGAGAAACTTAGACTACTAAGTAGAAAAGGTAGAAAAGATTTGAAAATCATGGCATGGGTCTCCTTTTTTTCTTTCTTTAGAGTTTTCTATATGCACAATTTCTCGATGTTTCGATGAGAATTTCTTGACTTTCCATATATAGAAAGAGATAGACTATAAATGACATCTCTTATGTAAATAAGACCAAAGGGATGGATATTAAATGATAGGAAGTGCTAGGAAGTGAAATAGAATGAAATAGAGCCACTTTGGGCTTCCCTATGAAATGAGGCATGGAACGGAGTCACTACGAAGAAATTCCGGGAGTTACGAAAGAAGCTTCGGACTCATATTGTTCATGGGTTGAGAGCGGGAGTTGAACTCTAGGA